ATTATTACTGCTGAAGTCAACGAGGGTAAAACTGTTAAAAAATTAAAACCTAGAGCTCGAGGACGAAGTTATCCGATAAAACGACGCACTTGTCATATAACTATTGTATTGAAAGATACATCATTATATGAATATGAAGAAGATAACTATTTATGAATATGAAGACTAAAAACTATGAAGGCTATAAATAATATAGCATAAAACATAAAAACAGGCTGGATAAATAAAAAAAACATAAATATATAAATATGATGTGTCATGATATGTATATTAGTATTAGTGGGGGATTATGGGACAAAAAATAAATCCACTTGGTTTCAGACTTGGTATAACCCAAAGTCATCATTCTTTGTGGTTTGCACAACCAACAATGTATTCCGAAGGTCTACAAGAAGATCAAAAAATACGAGACTTTATCAAAAATTCTCTACAACAAAATATAAAAATATCCTCTGGCATTGAGGGAATTGCACGTATAGAGATTCAAAAAGGAATCGATCTGATTCAGGTCCTAATCTATATAGGATTCCCAAAGTTATTAATAGAGGGTAGAGCTCGAAGAATCGAAGAATTACAGATGAATGTACAAAAAGAATTAAAGTGTATGAACCGAAAACTAAATATTGCTATCACAAGAATTGCAAATCCTTATGGACATCCTTATATTCTTGCAGAATTTATAGCTGGACAATTAAAAAACCGAGTTTCATGTCGTAAAGCAATGAAAAAAGCTATTGAATTGGCTGAACAGGCGGGTACAAAAGGGATTCAAGTACAAATTGCAGGGCGTATCAATGGAAAAGAAATTGCACGTGTTGAATGGATCAGAGAAGGTAGGGTTCCTCTACAAACTATTCGAGCTAAAATCGATTATTGTTCTTATACTGTTAAAACTCTTTATGGAGTACTAGGAATAAAAATTTGGATATTTGGGGACGAAAACAAATAAACCCGCACTTTCTTTGTTTTTGTGTTGTACCCCCAGAACAGAAAATTACAAACTTTTTTTTTATTCGTTTTCTCTTCAATAAAAAAAAATGAGAAATTCTAGCAATTATATTCTATAGGTTTGAATAAAAATTCGATTGATAATTTCATCTTGATATAATTGCTATGCTTAGTCCCAAACGAACCAGATTCCGTAAACAACATAGAGGACGAATGAAAGGAATATCTTGTCGAGGTAATAATATTTCTTTCGGTAGATATGCTCTTCAGGCACTTGAACCCGCGTGGATTACATCTAGACAAATAGAAGCGGGGCGCCGGGCAATGACACGGCATGTACGCCGCGGGGGGAAAATCTGGGTGCGCATATTTCCAGACAAACCAGTTACGGTAAGACCTGCAGAAACACGTATGGGTTCGGGAAAAGGGTCTCCGGAATATTGGGTAGCTGTCGTTAAACCCGGTAGAATACTTTATGAAATGGGCGGAGTCGGAGAAAATATAGCCCAAAAGGCAATTTCAATAGCGGCTTCAAAAATGCCTATACGAACTCAATTCATTACATTACTTCTGGATAAAAATGTGGAAGATGGAATCCAGCCAAACTAAACCAAACTAAAGAAAAAAGCCTACGGGGATAAAAAAACAATTGTAAGTTTTTTTTTGACAAACCAATATTTCTTTTTTTTTTTACTTCTCCTTTTAAATTTTTAAAGAAGAGATTCAAAAAATGATTCAACCTCAAACCCATTTGAATGTAGCGGATAACAGTGGGGCCCGAGAATTAATGTGTATTCGAATCATCGGGACTAGTAATCGACGATATGCTCAGATAGGTGACATTATTGTTGCTGTGATCAAGGAAGCATTGCCAAATACACCCCTCGAAAAATCAGAAGTGATCAGAGCTGTAATTGTACGTACTTGTAAAGAATTCAAACGTGACAATGGTATGATAATCCGATATGATGACAACGCTGCAGTTGTCATTGATCAAGAAGGAAATCCAAAAGGAACTCGAATCTTTGGTGCGATCGCCCGGGAATTGAGACAATTAAATTTCACTAAAATAGTTTCACTAGCACCTGAGGTATTATAAATATAGAAGAAGAGTCCTTGATAGAGTTTATACTAAACAATTTTCTGAAATAGATGAAATTCCTTAGTAGAGTGTGTCTGACGCATATACTTTGAAACTAAATTGATAAACTAAGAAACTAAACTAATAAACTAAGAATTTAAAAATGTAAAAAAAAAAAAAAGAACATGTCAATATACCTAAAACTATAGACAACACCCTTTTTAGTTTATCATGGCTAGGGACACTCTTGCTGACATAATAAACTCTCTACGAAATGCGGATATGAATAGAAAAGGAACGATTCGAGTACCATGTACTAACATCACCAAAAACATTATTAAAATACTTTTACGAGAGGGTTTTATTGAAAACGCCAGGAAACATCGTGAAAGCGAAAAGTCTTTTTGTGTTTTAAAGCTACGACATAGAAAGGGGATACAAAAACCTAGTTTGAATTTAAAACGAATAAGTCGACCCGGTATACGAATCTATTCTAATTATCAACGAATTCCGAGAATTTTAGGCGGAATGGGGATTGTAATACTTTCTACTTCTCGGGGTATAATAACAGATCGAGAGGCTCGACTAGAAGGAATCGGCGGAGAACTTTTGTGTTATATATGGTAATTTTTCTGATATCCGAATTTTCTTCGGAACTTCCTTTTTGTTAAAAAAAAAAGAAAGGAAAAGGGCGGGTTTCTAATCTCACTCCTCCTACATTAATTAGTTAATACTTTAATTTTAGGGGGTTTTACGTGGAATGAAAGAACAAAAATGGATTCATGAAGGTTTAATTACTGAATCACTTCCCAATGGTATGTTTCGGGTTCGTTTAGATAATGAAGATTTCATTTTAGGTTATATTTCGGGAAGAATACGGCGCAGTTTTATACGTATACTACCTGGGGATAGGGTAAAAATTGAAGTAAGTCGTTATGATTCAACTAGAGGACGTATAATTTATAGACTCCGCAATAAAGATTCGAACGATTAAGTAGTTTTTTCTACTTTTAATTTTACCATCTCGAGAGATAAAATCGGCAAGGTTCCAATCGAAAGAAAGATATTTTCTTCCTATAAGTATATTGAGAATTCAGTTTGGGAATGACAAATATGAAAATAAGAGCCTCTGTTCGTAAAATTTGTGAAAAATGTCGACTGATCCGTAGACGAGGACGAATTATGGTAATTTGTTCTAACCCTAAACATAAACAAAGACAAGGCTAATCTTTCTAAAAATTTGAAATAATTTTGATTTCATTTTTAATATATATATATTTTTTATTTATTTTTATTCATATATTATTTTAGAATATAAAAAATAGAAATAAATAATAACTATAATAAATCATAGTAATAGTCAAAACAAAATAATAAAAAGAAAGATCTTTATAAGAACATGATGTAGAAAAAAGGAGCTATTTTGACATAAGATGGGTATATCTCTAACTTATATTTATGTATTTATGTATTTTTGAGAGAATAAAAATGAGAGAATAAAATATGGCAAAAACTATACCAAAAATGGGTTCACGTAGGGGTGTACGTATCGGATCACGGAAGAATGCACGTAGAATACCAAAAGGAGTTATTCATGTTCAAGCAAGTTTCAATAATACCATTGTGACTGTGACGGATGTACGGGGTCGGGTTATTTCTTGGTCCTCCGCTGGCACGTGTGGATTCAAGGGTACAAGAAGAGGGACACCTTTTGCTGCCCAAACTGCGGCAGGAACCGTTATTCGTGCAGTAGTGGATCAAGGGATGCAACGAGCAGAAGTTATGATAAAAGGTCCTGGCCTCGGACGAGATGCGGCATTAAGAGCTATTCGTAGAAGTGGTATACTGTTAAGTTTCGTACGGGATGTAACTCCTATGCCACATAATGGCTGCCGGCCCCCTAAAAAAAGACGCGTGTAAAAAAAAGCATTGAAGAGATTTCAAGAGAAATAAATAATTCAATGATTTGAGAAAATTCTATTACTTATGGTTCAAGAGAAAGTAAGAGTATCTACTCGGACACTACGGTGGAGGTGTGTTGAATCCAGAAAAGACAGTAAGCGCCTTTTTTATGGACGCTTTATTCTGTCTCCACTTATGAAGGGTCAAGCCGAGACAATAGGGATTGCGATGCGGAGAGCTTTGCTTGGAGAAATAGAAGGAACATCTATCACACGTGCAAAATCTGAAAAAATACCACATGAATATTCTACCATAATGGGTATTCAAGAATCGATACATGAGATTTTAATGAATTTGAAAGAAATTGTATTGAGAAGTAATTTGTATGGAATTCAAGACGCTTCTATTTGCATCAAGGGTCCGGGTTATGTAACTGCTCAAGACCTCATCTTACCCCCTTCTGTCGAAATCGTTGATAATACACAGCATATAGCTATACTAACGGAGCCTGTTGATTTTTGTATTGGATTACAAATCGAGAGGTATCGCGGATATCATAAAAAAACGACCAATAACTTACAAGACGGAAGTTTTCCTATCGATGCTGTATTCATGCCTGTTCGAAATACAAATTATAGTATTCAGTCTTATGGAAATGGAAGTCAAAAAGACGAGATACTTTTTCTCGAAATATGGACAAATGGAAGTTTAACCCCTAAAGAAGCACTTCATGGAGCCTCTCGGAATTTGATTGATTTATTTATTCCTTTTCTACACGGGGAAGAAGAAAACTTACATTCCGAAAATGATCCGTACAAGATTAATTTAACTCCTTTTACTTTTCATAATAGATATAGATTTACAAAATTAAAGAAAAACAAAAAAGAAATAGCATTGAAATCTATTTTTATTGATCAATTAGAATTGACTCCTAAAACCTATAATTGTCTCAAGAGATATAATATACATACATTATTAGACCTTTTAACTAAGAGTCAAGAAGAACTTATGAAAATGGAACATTTTCGCAGTGAAGATTTGAAACATATTTTGAATATTCTAGAAAAAA